ACAGTGATATATGTTGTATATGTAAATCCTAGATGTGAAACTAGGCATAAATCGTAGTATAAAACACAAAAATCCATAAAAAAAGAAATAAAGATTGGTTGAACTTGAAAATTTAATCATTCAATGTGTAGTGTAAATGATTGAATTGGATTCATTTAAGTGGTACAAACTAAATCGAATGCTAACTCCATTTATTTATTATTGAATTAACTGATCAATTTGATATCGGACATATTTTTTTCGGTACTATTCAAAAATTTAGACATATTTCACTTTATTATTATGAGAATAAATCCTACTACTTCTGGTCTTGGCGTTTCCACGCTTGAAGAAAAAAACCTAGGGCGTATCGCTCAAATTATTGGCCCGGTATTGGATGTCGTTTTTCCCCCCGGCAAAATGCCTTATATTTATAATGCTTTAGTAGTTAAGGGTCGAGATACTGTCGGTCCACAAATTAATGTTACTTGCGAGGTACAACAATTATTAGGAAATAATCGAGTTAGAGCTGTCGCTATGAGTGCTACAGATGGGCTGATGAGAGGGATGGAAGTGATTGACACGGGAACTCCTCTAAGTGTTCCAGTCGGAGGAGCTACTCTTGGACGAATTTTCAATGTTCTTGGGGAGCCTGTTGATAATTTAGGTCCCGTAGATACTCGCACAACATCTCCTATTCATAGATCTGCGCCTGCCTTTATACAGTTAGATACAAAATTATCAATCTTTGAAACAGGAATTAAAGTAGTGGATCTTTTAGCTCCCTATCGCCGTGGAGGAAAAATAGGGTTATTTGGAGGAGCTGGAGTAGGTAAAACAGTACTCATCATGGAATTGATCAACAACATTGCCAAAGCTCATGGAGGCGTATCCGTATTTGGCGGAGTAGGCGAACGTACTCGTGAAGGAAATGATCTCTACATGGAAATGAAAGAATCTGGAGTGATTAATGAAAAAAATATTGCAGAATCAAAAGTGGCTCTAGTCTATGGTCAAATGAATGAACCCCCGGGAGCTCGTATGAGAGTTGGTTTGACTGCCCTAACCATGGCAGAATATTTCCGGGATGTTAATGAGCAAGACGTACTTTTATTCATCGACAATATCTTTCGTTTCGTCCAAGCAGGATCAGAAGTATCCGCCTTATTAGGGAGAATGCCTTCTGCAGTAGGTTATCAACCTACACTTAGTACAGAAATGGGTTCTTTGCAAGAAAGAATTACTTCTACCAAAGAGGGATCCATAACTTCGATCCAAGCAGTTTATGTACCTGCGGACGATTTGACCGACCCTGCTCCTGCCGCGACATTTGCACATTTAGATGCTACTACCGTACTATCAAGAGGATTAGCTGCCAAAGGTATTTATCCGGCAGTGGATCCTTTAGATTCCACGTCAACTATGTTACAACCTCGGATTGTTGGCGAGGAACATTATGAAATTGCGCAAAGAGTTAAGCAAACTTCACAACGTTACAAAGAACTTCAAGACATTATAGCTATCCTTGGGTTGGACGAATTATCCGAGGAGGACCGTTTAACTGTAGCAAGAGCACGAAAAATTGAGCGTTTTTTGTCACAACCCTTCTTCGTGGCAGAAGTATTTACTGGTTCTCCAGGTAAATATGTTGCTCTCGCAGAAACAATTAAGGGGTTTCAATTGATTCTTTCCGGAGAATTAGATGGTCTTCCCGAGCAGGCCTTTTATTTGGTGGGTAACATTGATGAAGCTACCGCGAAAGCTATGAACTTAGAAGGGGAGAGCAATTTGAAGAAATGACCTTAAATCTTTGTGTACTGACTCCTAATCGAATTATTTTGGATTCAGAAGTGAAAGAAATCATTTTATCTACTAATAGTGGCCAAATTGGTGTATTACCAAACCATGCCCCTATTGCTACAGCTGTAGATATCGGTCTTTTGAGAATACGCCTCAATGACCAATGGTTAACTGTGGCTCTGATGGGCGGTTTCGCTAGGATAGGTAATAATGAGATCACTATTTTAGGAAATGATGCAGAGATGAGTACTGACATTGATCCGCAAGAAGCTCAACAAGCTCTTAAAATAGCTGAAGCTAACTTAAGTAGAGCTGAAGGTAAGAAACAGGCAATTGAGGCGAATCTAGCTCTCAGGCGGGCTAGGACACGAGTAGAGGCTATCAATAATATTTCCAATAAATAAAAATAATCAATCAAAAGAAGTTTTTTATCTTTAGAAGTGGAAATTATTTATTATACTATACATACCCCATTTAAATTCTGCTAATTGAACTGGAATACAGTTAAAGTCTAATCTGATACAACTAAAAGAAAAGTATGGTAGAAAAACTTATTAGATACCATTGATTCCGGTATCTAATGAGTTCTACCTACTATTGGATTTGAACCAATGACTCCCGCCGTATGAAAGCAATACTCTAACCACTGAGTTAAGTAGGTTATTTATCATCAAAAAGGATCCATTACTTGGCGAATTATAGATGGAATATTATTTATAAG